GTTGTTGCTAGCAAATACCGCTGTTTTTAGTTTGGGATCTTCCAACTCATTCCCGCAGTAGATCCGGACCAATTTTTTTCTGATCCTTCGAGAAAAAGATTCATTCTCCTCATAAAAAAGAGGAGGTAGAACCAATAAAGATTTCTTTTTCGATTCATCTCTGGAGTTGAATACCTCATTCAAGAATTTTTTTTGATCCAACCCGTAGGAATCAATAGAAAAGGCAAATCCCCTACGAAACACCAGATCCGGCTCGGTTATTGATAGAGTGAATAGATCCACCATTTCTGGGAATCTCTCTTCTGATTCAAAAAAATCGTGACGTAACGCGTATCCCCCTTTGTTCCGGTCATGGAATAGATGAAAGAAATCAAAAAATGGATTTTTGTTCAAGAATGAAATCTTATTGGAGCTGTCCATATCCGGTTCATCCTTCGGAACCAGATCCGGGATGTGATATGGTTCCGAAGGATGAATTGAGACGGTATCTTGTAAATACGTAATTATCTTGAATATATCAACCATTTCTTTATTTTCCGCTCGCCTGGAAGGGACAAAAGAAACATCTTGTTTTTTCTTCAACAATTTATGATCTCTAGTGGACCTCTCAGTAGGATTCGAACCCAGATGAAGTTCTGACCATCTGTCAGAGAAAAAAGAACGAATGGATCTTGTAGGATTCCCAAGAAATTCTTCGATTTCTTCCGGAAGCAGATGATTATTCATCCGCTTCTCAGGTTCCGTGAATAGCCAGGACATGGAGGAAGATCCAAAAAGGCATTTCGGGAATCGATCTGATTCTATCTCTGTTCGTTCCGTTTGAAGAAAGGAAGGATCCCAAAGAATCGATCTCTCTTTTAGTTGCTGAATCTCTGTTTGATCGATCAATGTGTGATATTCTGAATTCTCATTTATAACGGAATCGAAATGATCTCTGGATTGATCAGAAGAAGATCCTTTCCATTGGCTATAATCCGTTACTTGAACGAAAATAGACCTTGTGGAATCATATTGAATATTTGACAATACATTCCGTACCTTGCTAAAAAACCGATCCTTGTTTACCAACCACACATTGTCTAACCAAATCCAATTCTCTCTCGAGACGTTCCTCCAAAAATACGATTCGTGCTGATTCTTCCCCCAACTAACGAAGAGATCTTGGCGGAATTGCCACATATGAAATTGAGCACAATTTTGCAAAGAAATACCCCACTTGTTTCTCGAGAAGAGATGGGAAACATGCTCAATATCATTGGATTGCATAGTTGCCCCAGCTCCTTGTTGTTTGAAGAAACTCTCCCCCTGAATTGGTCTTTTTTCACGAAAAGCAGACATGAGATAACAAATCAAGTCTTTCCCTAAGATTTTGAATAGCTGTCCCGAATTCAAGTTGATTATGTTTCGTTTCTTCCTCGGAGAAAGACGATCAAAAAATTCCCAATCATGGTCCTTGCGGATCGGATCATCCGTATAGGATAAAAAAAGAAACTCCAGATATTTGCTATCTTTCTCTTTGAATGAGATCTCAATTCCAGCTACGGTTTCCTTAGATATCTGACAACTAGAATCCCTATTTTTTCCGATCCGGTTCCTCCACCACCGCGAACCCCGGTTAGATTCAGGCATGATACGCTTTTTCTTTATTGGGATAACCCAAGTACTCTCTTGCGGATCCATGAAACAACTCTCAGAAATCTTTTTCCCTTTTGGAAGATACAGGAGCGAAACAATCAACCTATTTCTATTGGAAGACCAAAAAGATTCTTCCAATGTCTCCTTTCTGGGTCCAATGGAATTCATAGGTATAGGAAGAAGCCCCATCAAATAGAGATTTTTTCTTTCGACCATCTTTCGATTGTTAATACGAGATATAAGGACCACTACTACAAGCAGTACTACACCTTTGATCGTGAAATATCGATTGCTTGTTGCACCCTGTGAATCACGTGAAAGTAGGATACTCCAAATTCGGGGGTCAAATAGTTTCATAAAACGTTCTTGGTGGAAAAAAATGTGAGTGAAAGATCCCACTGAATCGAATTTGATCCATGAATCTAAGAAATAGTGAGAATTCTTGATCTCTCTCAATATCTCTCTCAATTCGAATATCCAGGATTTGAATTGATGTCGTTTCATTGATTCCTCCTAAAGATTTCATTTCAATTGGAATTTGGTTATTCACGATGTACGATGATCCCTGTTAAGCATCCATGGCTGAATGGTTAAAGCGCCCAACTCATAATTGGCAAATTCGTAGGTTCAATTCCTGCTGGATGCACGCCAATGGGAACATTCAATAAGTCTATTGGAATTGGCTCTGTATCAATGGAATCTCATCATCCATACATAGCGAATTGGTATGGTATATTCATACCATAACATATGAACAGTAAGAACTAGAATTCTTATCGATACTGGAACTCATAGGGAAGAAAATGGATTTATGGATGGAATCAAATATGCAGTATTTACAGAAAAAAGTATTCGGTTATTGGGG